CGGTCGATAATATCAGAATCTGATGAATCAGCCCGGGTCGGTTTACTAATGGGATGCCCTAATGTGTTACAAAAATTCGCTTTAGACAATGATCCAATCAGAGGAATAATTGGAACTATTGTCTCGAACTTCTTCATAGCATTATTTATTAGAAATGAATTTTCTAGCATTTGACTTCGTACCACTGAAGAATTTAGTCGTACGCTTGAACGATAGCCCAAAAAGTCAAGAGAATACTTGCATAATTGGTTTCTATCGATCCTTCCTGGTTGAAACCACGCGTAAAAATGATATTGCCATAAAGTAACAAGGTAATATTTCCATTTATTCATCAGAAGAGGCGTATCTTTTGAAGCCAGAATTGATTTTCCTTGATATCTAACATAATGCATGAAAGGATCTTTAAAGAACCATAGGATGCACTGAAAATCATTATCAAAGAAGACTTTGGCAAAATGTTCTATTTTTACATAGAAATAGATTCGCTCAAAAAAGATTCCAGAAGATGTTGACCGTAAATGAGAAGATTGATTACGGAGAAAAAGAAAGACGGATTCGTATTCACATATATGAGAATTATATAGGAACAAGAATAATCTTGGATTACCTTTTGAAAAAAGGGTAATATGTTTCTTTGGAGTAATAAGACTATTCCAATACTCGTGGAGAAAGAAACGTAATAAATGCAAAGAAGAGGCATCTTTCACCCAGTAGCGAAGGGTTTGAACCAAGATTTCTAGATGGATGTGATAGGGTATTAGCACATCCGACACATAATCTAAATGTGAAAATTTGTCCTCTAAAAAAGGAAATATGGAATGAATTGATCGTAAATGATGCGATTTTGCTATTTCTTTCCTTTCTAAGGAAGATACTAATCGTAGGGAAAATAGAATTTCCACAATGACTGCAAATCCCTCTGAGATAATTTGAGAATACAAATTCTTGTTGTGCCCAAAAAATGGATTTTGGATAGAATCATTAGCTGAAAAAATCAAAGGATTCTGTTGATACATTCGAGTAATTAAACGTTTCACAATTATTGAACTAGATTTCTTGTCATAACCTGCATTTTCGAACAAAATCGATCTATTTAAACCATGATCATGAGCAAGTGCATAAATATACTCTCGAAAAAGAAGTGGGTATAGGAAGTCATGTTGTCGAGATCTATCTAGTTCGAAATATCCTTGAAATTCCTCCATTGGAAATTCGATTTGACCCCAAAAAGAAAAAAAAAAAGGATAGGGGATTTATTGGTTATCAAATGATACATAGTGCGATACAGTCAAAACAAGGTATTCTAGTAAGAAAAGAATAGATACCTCGTAGACAGGTAGACTCATTAACGGACTCTCTATCCTCTCTTTTTCAATCGAATTAGTTTATATTCGTTATAGGATAAGAAGATGGATTAGAAATCCTTTATTTTTCATTTCAACCCAATCGCTCTTTTGATTTTGGAAAAAAAAATATCTTTATCAATATGCCGCTTCTTCTACACATTTATGTACAACCTAGAATATGAAATAGCTAATAGTTAGGACTCATTAAAAAATGGATAATCATCCATTCATGGAAAAGCCCTTCCCGTACCAGGTACTAATATCTTTTTAACGTGTAATTAGATCGGGTAATCAGTCAAATTAAGAAATTATGAACAGAAGCTCGTTGCTTTTTCTTTCTTTATAATTAATTGAGGTCATAGGACTCTATCCATTTATTCATTCGACCCAACTCTGAATTAATTTCATTTTTTTCTCACTAAGAATTCAAACAAGGTTTTGAACCGATCCAGTAAGAATGAAATATTTTCAGAATTCTCTATTGATACGACATGCTGTTTTTTCCAGTCATTCCTTTCAGGATCAGTCGTGGTCTTACAAACTCTACCGAAGGTATGAACGAATCCGTTACTTCATATAAATGTGTAAAATATGCTAGCCGCACTTAAAAGCCGAGTACTCTACCGTTGAGTTAGCAACCCGAAAAAAAATTAGGATATGTAGATACAATTAGAAAAAATAAAGAAATTCAATTGCACGACGCAATCAAAACATCGAACTAGCAATAAAATTCAAATTGATTCTAAAATTATGAATCTAAAAAATAAAAATAAACAGATCCAATAAGAATAATCAAATTTTCAGATAAAAAAAGCAATTTGGATAGATTGACTCTTCTCGTTTATGTTATCCATTTTTTTTTTTAACCAAAAAAGACTTCTTGTTTGTATCACAAAAAATCGAACGAACCCATATATATAGATATTTTTTTTTTATTGTGAATGAAGTAAAATAAAAAAAACGAAATCTAAGAAAGAAAAATATAAGAAAGATAAATAGATCCCTTTCTACACGATCGAATTATATTTGTTCAATACACTGTTGTCAATATGAATAGTTAGAAAAGAATACAATAAAAAAAAGTATAAATAGAGCAAAAGAAGAGGAAGGGAGTGGGGAAAGTATAGTAGAAAAAAAACTTATACTTATACAAAGATATATACGAATCACCCACACCCTCTTCTTTTGTATTTCATTAATTGACTTTCCTTTAATTAAGACGAAATTCTGTAAAAACAAACCCCCGCCTTCTTTAAAATATCATAAACAGTTCCTGTAGGTTGAGCGCCTTTTTCAAGAAAATATAGAATAGCAGGAATATTTAAATACGTTTGATTATTTATCGGATCATAAAAACCCACTTTCCGAAGATCTCTTCCTTCTCTTCGGGATCGAACATCAATTGCAACGATTCGATAAACGGCTCATTGGGATAGACGTAGATAAACTAGAACCCCCCTAGAAACGTATACGAAGTTTTCTCCTCGTACGGCTCGAGAAATTAGAATATAGATATGTCTATGTATACAATTCTAATGTCAAATAGATCTATAAAAGCATTAAATCAAATAAATTAGAATCAAATAAATTAGACTATGATTATTTAATACTTTTTTTTCTTTATCAAAAAAAAAGAATTTGTATTCTCAAAACTCAAGTTGAGTAACTCTGAAATAGCTCAAAAGAAAACCCTTAGGCATTTGATTTTTTGAGTGGTCTCTAACCCCTTTTTCTTTGTCTCATTTAGAATCTATTTGGACTCCTTATTCTTGATCTAGTTGTCGAGACAATTAAAAAAAAAGATATTTCCTTGTTCCAAAATATTTTATCTTTGCCTTGAATCATTGGGTTTAGACATTACTTCGGTGATTTTTAATCGTTTCAAAATGGCAGCAACATGCCCCTTTTTCTGATTTATTTATATCAAAGAATCATAAACGGTTGATTCCCGCACGATACACTTTGGATCAAAAGAGTTTCACTAATTCCAACAAATTTTCCTTTTTTGGATTTGAAACTTGCTCGAATTGGATCCTTTCGATTTAGAAATCGAAAATAGACTACACTTACGAAGTTGTTCCAACTTATTAATTGGCACTAACCCTAGATCCTTGCCCTGAGAAATGAATCAATACTTTCTACTCGAGCTACATCACATACTGTTTACACTACAACCCAAGAAAAAAATGAGGTTTCTAGTGGAACAGAACAAAGGATGTCGAGCTAAGAGCACCTTCATTCCTATAGAATAAAAAGGGTGGGTGTAAGAATCCACAAATGATCATGTCCTTCAAGTCGCACGTTGCTTTCTACCACATCGTTTCAAACGAAGTTTTACCATAACATTCCTCTAGTTTGGAACTGATATGTAATTGATTCAATTAGGGAATCATGAATAGTCATTTGTTCGGTCGTTACATTGCTTTCTAAAGAAGTCTTAGAAAGAATTCAATTTCACCCTTTTTATTGGATGAATGCAATATTTTTATTTTATTTATTAATTATTAATTTCTAAATATTAGGAAGAAAAAAGCTCTTTGTATTGAATCTACATTGCATCTTCAAGTAACTTGAGAGGATATATTCAACAATCTTAGACTTCTTCAAATATCAAATACTCATAAGAAATCATTAAATTCAAATAGTTATTGAATTGAAAAAAAACCTACCTGGATATCACTATTTGATGAATAAAGTTTTACTAAAGATTCCATTTATCATCATAAATAATCTATCTTTGAATTAAACCTAAATCTCAGTGATTAAAAAAATATAGATAGATAGAAAAAGAAATTTATTTCTTTTTTTCGTGGAGTGGATAAAAAAAAGTTGATGTAAAGGAAGATTTAGGCTCTTTTTCTTTCATTTCATACTGAAAAAGAAAATCATAAAAAAAAAAGAATTCCCTCTATCAGATAGACTGAACAATTGTCAGTGGAATGAATTATGAATATTCAATATAGAATATTTCAAATGAACGGATCAAAAATATTTTTCAAAAAACCAAAAAACGTTATCACTGAAATAGAACGACAATAATACATTAAGCATTTCCTCATTTTACGCGTAGTTTTTTTGACTGGTGGGGTTTCGTTCAATAATTTTTATTTAAAGTAAGGAGAATAGAATATAGAATGTATGAATTACCCCCCTGTTTATATTATTCCATATATTTACAATTATTTATGAGAACGAAATCAAATACGAAATGAAATACCTAAAAATGAGGTTCAAAGAAAATAGATATGTTATATGTATGTAACTTGATTATTTCTTAATCCAATTTGTACAAGCACAGCTAGTGAAATTGATATCTTACATTCTTAATTAATTCTTATTATATGGCACGTAAGACTTTTCGAAGTAACTAACTTAAACTTCAATATGAATATTCAATATTCAAAGTATAAGGGGATGGACATACGATGAAAAGCGCATTCAACCTCTTTCTTTTGCAATCCCCTTTTTTCTTTATTTCCAATTCTTCGAATCTATGTTCCTAGATCACAACTCGATTCAGTTCCATCTATATCTATCTTATTTGAATTTAATTTGTGAAAAAATAGGATTTAAAGAAGAATAGAATCATTAAAAATCAGAAACAAGAATCACATAATATCCAATATTTGACTCTTAAAGAGTAAAGAAGGCAGTTCAAAAAGACAACCTTTCTTTATTCTGATAATAGATATTTCTATCTATATAGAGAATAGGTATTCCCTGGGACGGAAGGATTCGAACCTCCGAATAGCGGGACCAAAACCCGTTGCCTTACCACTTGGCCACGCCCCATTTCGATTTCTATTCAATACTAATAAACACTAGTATTGTTTTTTGTTATTCGTCAATTCCAATCCAAAATATCTATGGACTCTATTGTTCCTAGGGTTTTGACACGTGTAGAGATACAATGAAACTGAATTTATTGATCATTACATATAATTCAATTAAGATATTGTATAAAAGTATGATTTCTTCTATTCTTTTTTAATTTAAGAATTGAAGGATTTTTGATTGGTTGAGTTCAAAGAAGGATTTTTTGGTATACCTTACTCTTTTTTTTTTTCATTTTTAAGGGATATCAATTATCAATAACAATAACTCAATCAAAATACAATTTCAAAAAAAAAATGTTTGTTATGCTTAATATCTTTAGTTTGATCTGTATCTGTCTTCATTCCACCCTTTATTCGAGTAGTTTTTTCTTAGCCAAATTGCCGGAGGCCTACGCTTTTTTGAATCCAATCGTAGATTTTATGCCAGTAATACCCCTTCTCTTTTTTCTCTTAGCCTTTGTTTGGCAAGCTGCTGTAAGTTTTCGATGAGATCTTTAATACTGTCCTAGACATGATTTATTCGAAAAAAAAATCGAACAATGGATAAGATCAGATAAGTCTCACAGCATGAACCCTCGATTCAAACAATTCTTAGATAGCTGCAAGAAATCTGACTCACTCTCTTTCCTCATTCTGATTCTTTTTCATTTATTGAAAAACCCTTTTAGAGTCATCCCAAAATAGGAAAGATATTTTTTTTTAATAAAAGACTCGACTCTTATTCCAAATGAATTTCTGAAAATTCTTTTTGATTTTTGATTTCGAGAAACCATTTTGTTTATTGGTGTCAAAATAGTATATGGGGTAGAAAAATGGAGAATCTATTCTCTTTTTTTTTGAAAAAAAAAAGATCTTGGAGATTGTGTAATGCTTACTCTCAAACTCTTTGTTTACACAGTAGTGATATTTTTTGTTTCTCTCTTCATCTTTGGATTCCTATCTAATGATCCAGGACGTAATCCTGGACGTGAAGAATAAAAAGGCCTTTCTTTTTACTTGCTTAATTTTTCAATGTTCTTACTTCGGATTTTATCTATTGTACATCCTTATTTATTATAAAAAATAAAAAAAAAACAAAAACAAGGGAAAGGTTTTGAAAAAAAAAATAAATAAAATACCAAGTCATCAACGGAAACGGAAAGAGAGGGATTCGAACCCTCGGTACGAAAAATTCGTACAACGGATTAGCAATCCGACGCTTTCGTCCACTCAGCCATCTCTCCCAATTGAAAAAGGATAATTACTATCTTACATTACACAAAAAATAAGGCTTGAAAAAAATCCTTTCTTTATCTCTCTTTATTATTTTTTTGACTATATTGATATATACAGCTTTAATATATACTACTTTTATAAGCAATCCCATTTAGATAAAGAAAAGGTTCTAAAGAGATATTTCGAATAAAAAAAAAAATAAAAAAGCAAGAATACCCGAAAGATCTTTTTTTCTTTTCACGGCCTGGCCTGGTCAGTACCTAGCCGGGCCATTTTTTGTTCCATTCCAAATCATAGATAAAATGATTTGTTTGAAAACAAAAATGCTTATTATTTATTATTGAAACAACAATCAGAAGAAGGGATCTTTCCATTCCTATGATATAGAATTTCATTCTATAGAATCAAAGTGTCATTTTTTATTATATTATTATTATTCTTTCTTTTCTTTCCTTCTTTTTTTCCTTTACTGGAAAAAAAGAAAAAAAAAATAAGGAACTGTGGATTGTTGTGCAATGCATTCTTATGTCATAACATAAATAGTTTTATCGAGCCCTACCTGTTCTGTCAAAAATCCTCCAGCAAAAGAAAGAACTTGTTCTTTCTTTCTTTTAATTTTGAATTAGGAGTGTTCTTTTACTAATCTGATTAGGTCTACTGACATGACAAAACCAAAACAAACACACCAATGCTATAATTTTCATCATTATTTTGTTTTGGATCCTATCTTGATTACGTCCTATTACCTTTTTTTGTTAGACAAAAGTTTCATTTATATACAATAATCGCATTGTAGCGGGTATAGTTTAGTGGTAAAAGTGGGATTCGTTTTATTAATCCCTTTTATAGTTAAGGGATCTCTCGGTTTGATTTGATTCATATTCCGAAAAAAACTTTATTTCTTAAAAGGATTTAATCCTTTACCTCTCAACGAAGGATTCGAGGAAGAATATACATTCTCGTGATTTGTATCCAAGGGTCAATTAAAAATTGAAAAATTGGATTATTTAATTGCGAAACATAATTTTTTTTTTAATTGGATCAATACTTCCAATTTAATGAGTATTAGTAAAGGATCCATGGATAAAGATAGAAAAGCGTAT